CTAGAAGGGCTATTTCAATAGCAGCATCCAAAATGCCTATACGGACTCAATTCATTATTTCGAGATAAAGGATAAAAAAGTAGAACCAAGAGAAATGAGTCTTGGTAAATTGCAATTTTTTTATTTTAGACAAAGAATATTTCTTTTTTTTCTTCGTCCTTTGCATTGAAAGAACAGATTTCAAAATGATATGATTCAACCTCAAACCCATTTAAATGTAGCAGATAACAGCGGGGCTCGAGAATTGATGTGTATTCGAATCATAGGAACTAGCAATCGTCGATATGCTCATATTGGTGATGTTATTGTTGCTGTGATCAAAGAAGCAGTACCAAATATGCCCCTAGAAAGGTCAGAAGTCGTCAGAGCTGTAATTGTGCGTACCTGTAAAGAACTCAAACGTGACAATGGTATGATAATACGATATGATGACAACGCTGCAGTTGTTATTGACCAAGAAGGAAATCCAAAAGGAACTCGAATTTTTGGCGCGATCGCCCGGGAGTTGAGACAATTAAATTTGACTAAAATAGTCTCATTGGCTCCCGAGGTATTATAAAACAAGATCGTGATATGTTTAGAGTGGGGTATTTGAAAGAAATAGATTAAGAAATAGATTGTATCTCACGTATATACCTTTATTAATTACTCATAAACAAACAAATTAAGTAAAAAAAAAGAAAAACATGTTGATTATATCAAATTTGGAGTCACTAACAATTTTAGTTAATCATGGGTAGGGACACTGTTGCTGAGATAATAACCTCTATACGAAATGCTGATATGGATAAAAAAAGAGTGGTTCGAATAACATCTACTAATATTACCGAAAATATCGTTAAAATACTTTTACGAGAAGGTTTTATCGAAAATGCGAGAAAACATCGAGAAAACAACAAATATTTTTTGGTTTTAACGCTGCGACATAGAAGGAACAGGAAAGGGCCCTATAGAAATATTTTAAATTTAAAACGGATCAGTCGACCCGGTCTACGAATTTATTCTAACTCTCAACGAATTCCTCGAATTTTAGGTGGGATGGGGATTGTAATTATTTCTACTTCTCGAGGAATAATGACAGACCGAGAGGCTCGACTAGAAGGAATCGGTGGAGAAATTTTGTGTTATATATGGTAATTTTTTTAATATACAAATTAGATTCGAAACTTACTATTTGTAAAAAAAAAAAAAAGAAAAGGAACGAGTTGTCTAATATTGTTCCTCCTCCATTAGTTGATACTTCAAGGGGGCTTTACCTGGAATGAAAGAACAAAAATGGATTCATGAAGGTTTAATTACCGAATCGCTTCCCAACGGCATGTTCCGGGTTCGTTTAGATAATGAAGATCTGATTCTAGGTTATGTTTCAGGAAAGATCCGACGCAGTTTTATCCGGATACTACCAGGAGATAGAGTCAAAATTGAAGTAAGTCGTTATGATTCAACCAGAGGACGCATAATTTATCGACTCCGCAACAAGGATTCAAAGGATTAAGTGATTTTTTAACTTGAACATTCCTTTCGCGAGAATATGATTCAAGATGCAAAATCTAAAGAAACTTATTTTCTTCCAACCAAGAAGTAGATTCAAATTTAAGATAAGGAATGACAAATATGAAAATAAGAGCTTCTGTTCGTAAAATTTGTGAAAAATGTCGACTAATCCGCAGGCGCGGGCGAATTATAGTAATTTGTTCCAACCCGAGACATAAACAAAGACAGGGATAATCAGACTCGCTAAAGTAAGTGATACATAAATAAGGAATCTTTTTTAACATGAAATGGATATATCCATATATCTCTGACTCATATTTATGAGATGATAAAATATGGCAAAAGCTATACCGAGAGTTGGTTCACGTAAGAACGGACGTATTAGTTCACGTAAGAGTGCGCGTAGAATACCAAAGGGAGTTATTCATGTTCAAGCAAGTTTTCATAATACCATTGTCACTGTTACAGATGTACGGGGCCGAGTGGTTTCTTGGTCCTCCGCCGGTACTTGTGGATTCAGAGGTACGAGAAGAGGGACACCATTTGCTGCTCAAACCGCAGCAGCAAATGCTATTCGTACAGTAGTAGATCAAGGTATGCAACGAGCAGAAGTCATGATAAAAGGTCCCGGCCTCGGGAGAGACGCAGCGCTTCGAGCTATTCGTAGAAGTGGTATAGTATTAACTTTCGTACGAGATGTAACTCCTATGCCACATAATGGCTGTAGACCTCCCCAAAAAAGGCGTGTGTAGAAATGTCTATTGAAGAACTTTCAAGAAAAACAAGAGAAATAAATGATTCAATGATCTAATCAAATATTATTACTATTACTATGGTTCGAGAGAAAATAACAGTATCTACTCGGACACGAGAGTGGAAGTGTGTTGAATTAAGAACAGACAGTAAACGTCTTTATTATGGGCGTTTTATTCTGTCTCCACTGATGAAAGGTCAAGCCGACACAATAGGCATTGCAATGCGACGAGCTTTGCTTGGAGAGATAGAA